AATATACAAAACGAACTGAACTGTTTGAACCAAAAACTCAACATTACTGTGACAAGAATTCCAAGCCTTTATGGACAACCTAATATTCTTGGAGAATTTATAGCGGGGCAATTAAAGAATCGAGTTTCGTTTCGAAAAGCAATGAAAAAAGCAATAGAATTAACTGAACAGGCGGATACAAAAGGAATTCAAGTCCAAATTGCAGGACGCCTCGATGGAAAAGAAATAGCACGTGTCGAATGGATCAGAGAAGGTCGGGTTCCTCTACAAACCATTCGGGCTAAAATTGATTATTGTTTCTATACAGTCCGAACGATCTATGGGGTATTAGGTATCAAAATTTGGATATTTCTAGAGGATTAATAAGAATACGTTACTTTTCTTTCTTCTTTATGCGATATCCATTGCAAAAAAAAATAAAAAACAACAAACTCTTTGCTTTCAGTCTTTTTTTTTATTTATGAATTTTTTTTTAATGACAATTCTTAATTTCTATAGGATTGCATAAAAAAATGATTAATGATTTTATAGAATTGCTATGCTTAGTGTGTGACTCGTTAGTTTTTTTGAGAAGTTTGAGAAGATAGGATTAAAAAAAAGAACCGACCTTTACTATGAACTCATTACTATAGAACTAATAACCAACTCATCGCTTTGCATTATCTGGATACCAAAAAGCAGTCAAAATATGATATATTGATCATATACTTGTAGCAACTGCAAGATTTCTTGTATTGCATAAAAAAGAAAACCAATCGAATTGTGATAGAAAATAACGTATACAGATAAAAGGAAGGTTGATAGAAAGCTAGAAAAAAAAATTGAATGAATGATATATAATTACAATATGTATGTAAGGTTTATGAGTCTTCTCAGAAAAACACAAATAAAATAAGGCAATGTAATAAAGCATCAATATGGATTGATCTAGTTATGGGCGAATCAGTTCGTTCATATAAAAATAAAAAATAATCAAGAGCCTCGAGCCAATAAAGACTGATAAGATTGACTCAAGAAAAAATCTTCTGCAGGGGCTCCGTTGTAGAATTCAAACCTAACCATGAAGTGAGAAGCAATGGGAACGAAAGAACCCACGAATACGGGGGATTCTATTTAAAAACGAATCTTAATAATTCATTGGGTGGGATGGCGAAACGAACCAGGAACCAATTCATTTATTCCCAAAAGGCATGAACGAATCCTACAGCTGAAATAGATTTGAAAAAGTCAATATTCGCCCGCGAAGTTTTTTCGTAGATTACTGCTATTCAATCTCATTCGATTCTTTTCTTTTTCATTTTGAATAAAAAATCAAATAAAAAAGAAATAACAAAAACACATTCTTCATAAATCAAATTGATTTAAATGTTTATAAATCCAAACAAGATATCAAAATTTCGAATTTAGAATAGATTAATTGAAATCTTAAAAAATCCCGGATTCAGTATATTTTATTTTACAAAAATTCGAAAATTGGAATCGTTTCGTTCGCGAGGAGCCGGATGAGGAGAAACTCTCATGTCCGTTTCTGTAGTAGAGATGGTATTGAGAAAGAACCATCCACTATAACCCCAAAAGACCCCGATTTCGTAAACAACATAGAGGAAGAATGAAAGGGATATCTTCTCGAGGAAGCCGTATTTATTTCGGTAAATATGCTCTTCAGGCACTTGAGCCCGCTTGGATTCTATCTAGACAAATAGAAGCAGGTCGGCGGGCAATGACCCGAAATGTGCGCCGCGGTGGAAAAATCTGGGTATGTATATTTCCGGACAAACCTGTTACGTTAAGACCTACGGAAACACGTATGGGTTCAGGGAAGGGATCCCCCGAATATTGGGTAGCTGTAGTTAAACCAGGTAGAATACTTTATGAAATGGGTGAAGTTGGAGAAAATATAGCCAGAAAGGCTATTTCAATAGCGGCGTCCAAAATGCCTATACGAACTCAATTTATCATGTCAGGTTAGACAGGTAGACGGACGAAAAAAAGTCTTAGAGATAAAAAAACAATTGTGGGTTTCTTTTATTTTGAATTTGAACAAGAATATTTCTTCTTTTTTTTACTTCGACTTTCTCTTTGCATTGAAAGAACAGATTCAAAACAAAAATGATATGATTCAAGCTCAAACCCATTTGAATGTCGCGGATAACAGCGGGGCTCGAAAATTGATGTGTATTCGAATCATAGGAACTAGTAATCGCCAATATGCTAATATTGGCGACATTATTGTCGCTGTGATTACGGATGCATTACCAAACCCATCTATAGAAAGATCAGAAGTGATCAGAGCTGTAATTGTTCGTACTTGTAAAGAACTTAAACGCAACAACGGCATGATAATACGATATGATGACAATGCAGCAGTTGTTATTGATCAAGAAGGAAATCCAAAAGGAACTCGAGTTTTCGGCGCGATTGCCCGAGAATTGAGACAGTTAAATTTCACTAAAATAATTTCATTATCGCCTGAAGTATTATAGTATCACATCCTACTTAATAGAGTAGAGTCCTACTCGTCTACTTAGTTATTGAATGAAATAGATAACTTAAATTTAGTGAATCAAATTTTATCTGACGCGTATCTCTTTATTTATTTCAAATATTTGAAAATTCAATAAAATAATTTGAAGTCTTTTTTTGTTTATATTATTTAATAATATAATATTAAACATTTTTAAACATTCTTATTGTTATTGAATATTTTTTTTATTACATAAAAAGTAAAAAAAAAGCATGTTGATTAGATCAAAAACGTGGAGGCAACAAAAATTCAAATTTATCATGGGTAGAGACACTATTGCTGACGTAATAACCTCTATACGAAATGCTGACATGAATAGAAAAGGGATGGTCCAAATAGAATCTACTAACATCACGGAAAACGTTGTAAAAATGCTTTTACGAGAGGGATTTCTTGAAAACGTGAGAAAACATCAGGAAAACAACAAATATTTTTTGGTTGTAACCCTACGACATAGAAGGAATAGAAAAGGAATGTATCCAACTATTTTAAATTTAAAACGGATCAGTAGGCCTGGTCTACGAATCTATTCTAACTATCAACGAATTCCTAGAATTTTAGGCGGGATGGGAATTGTAATTCTTTCTACTTCTCAAGGGATAATGACAGACCGAGAGGCTCGACTGGAAAGAATTGGGGGAGAAATTTTGTGTTATATATGGTAATACTTCTTATATCCGAATTGTCGCAAAAATAGAATTGACTCTTTGTCAAAAGAAAAAAAGACGTGTTAATTACTCTTAACATTATTTGATATTTCGAGAGGTTTTAACTAAAACGAAAAGAACAAAAAATGGATTCCTAATTCATAATAACAAGGATTAGAATGATTAGGTGCTTTTTTTTAACCATCAGCATTTCTTTGATGAGAATACTTGGGGTTTCAAATTTCAAGAAATTTATTTTCTTCCAATAAGTATACTCAGAATTCAGTTTAGGAATGACAACTATGAAAATAAGAGCCTCCGTTCGTAAAATTTGTGATAAATGTCGATTGATCCGTAGGAGAGGACAAATTATAGTAATTTGTTCCAATCCAAGACATAAACAAAGACAAGGATAATCTTTTGAAAATGGACTCTCTAAAGTAAACATAAAGTAACCAATACAAAAAAATAGGATCTGTTTTGACATGAAATGGATATATCCATATACCTCGAATTTCTCGTTATAAGATGATAAAGTAAAGTATGGCAAAATCTATACTAAGAACCGGTTCACGGAGAAATGCCCGGATTGGGTCACGTAAGAATATACGCCGAATACCAAAGGGCGTTATTCATGTTCAAGCAAGTTTCAACAATACCATTGTGACTATTACAGATGTCCGAGGTCGGGTAATCTCTTGGGCCTCCGCCGGTACTTGTGGATTCAAAGGTACAAGAAGAGGGACTCCATTTGCTGCTCAAACCGCAGCAGGAAAGGCTATTCGTACAGTCATAGATCAAGGTATGCAACGAGCAGAAGTGATGATCAAAGGTCCCGGTCTCGGTAGGGATGCAGCATTACGAGCTATTCGAAGAAGTGGTATACCATTAAGTTTCGTACGTGATGTAACCCCTATGCCCCATAATGGATGTAGGCCCCCTAAGAAAAGACGTGTATAGAAATAAAATAGATTTCAAGAGAAATAAACAATTCAATGATCTGATCAAATAATATTAATATGGTTCGAGAGAAAGTAAGAGTATCTACTCGGACACTACGGTGGAAGTGTGTTGAATCAAGAGCAGATAGTAAGCGTCTTTATTATGGACGCTTTATTCTATCTCCACTTAAGAAAGGACAAGCCGATACAATAGGCATCGCAATACGAAGAGCTTTGCTGGGGGAAATAGAAGGAACATGCATCACCCGAGCAAAATTTGAAAAAATACCACATGAATATTCTACGATAGTGGGTATTCAAGAATCAGTACATGAGATTTTAATGAATTTGAAAGAAATTGTATTACGAAGTAATCTGTATGGAACTAGCAACGCGTCCATTTGTTTCCAGGGCCCTGGATGTGTAACTGCTCAAGATATTATCTTACCAACTTCTGTGGAAATCATTGATAACACACAGCATATAGCTACACTAACAGAACCAATTCATTTTTGTATTGGATTACAAATCGCTAGAAATCGAGGATATTATATAAAAACAGCCAAAAACTTTCACGAAGAAAGTCATCCTATTGATGCTGTATTCATGCCTGTTCGAAATGCAAATCATAGTATTCATTCTTATGAGAATGCAAATGAAAAGGAAGAGATACTTTTTCTTGAAATCTGGACAAACGGGAGTTTAACTCCTAAAGAGGCGCTTCATGAGGCCTCTCGAAATTTAATTAATTTATTTATTCCTTTTCTACACGCGGAAGAAGAAAACTTACATTTCGAGAACAATCAGCACAGGGTTACTTTACCTTTTTTTACTTTTCATCATCGATTAGCTAATCTAAGGAAAACAAAAAAAGAAATAGCATTGAAATCTATTTTTATTGACCAATTAGAATTGCCTCACAAGTTCTATAATTGCCTTAAAAAGTCAAATATACATACATTATTGGAACTCTTGAATAAGAATCAAGAAGACCTTATACAAATTGAACATTTTTACATAGAAGATGTAAAACAGATATTGGATATTCTAGAAAAAGAAAAAGCATTTCAGAAGCGATTTACCGAAGAATAAATAGGAAATGCATTGCATTTATTTCATCTTTTTTTCTTTAGTTTATAAAAAAAAAATGAAATGGGTTTTTACATCACTTTAATATACTTTAAAATAAAAATAGACTTTAAGATAATCTATATATTTCATCGAAATCAAAAATTGAATAGATTAGATCTATCTAGGGAAAATTCTCTTTAAATTTGAAAGAGACTATTCCCTAGATGCATAAGCCGCGCTATTCTATTTTATTTCACAATTGAATCAATTTAAAACAGACCTAAAGTTAGGGATTTTTCAATAGGTAATGTTGCTCCAATACCCAACCAAAGGGCCACCACAGTACCAATCAAAAAAACAGTTGTTGCTACTGGACGACGAAATGGATTTTGGAATTTATTAACATTCTCCAAAAAAGGTACTATTAATAATCCTGCGGGTACTGAAACCATTAAAAGAACACCTAATAATTTATTAGGGACTGTACGAAGTATTTGAAATACGGGAAAGAAATACCATTCCGGTAATATTTCTAAAGGGGTTGCAAATGGATCCGCGGGTTCACCAATCATTGATGGTTCTAGAACCGCTAAGCCTACGTTACACGCAATAGTGCCTAAAATGACTACTGGAAAAATATATAAAAGATCGTTGGGCCATGCGGGTTCTCCATAATAATTATGGCCCATCCCCTTAGCTAATTTAGCTCGTAATACAGGATCATTTAAATCTGGTTTCTTTGTTATTTGGATAGGTGAATTCTTATAGATCCATCCCCCGAAAGAACCGGACATGATAATTTTTTATCATCCGGCTCGAGCAAGAATCAAACGAACAAAAAGGCTCCATATATATCTATATAAAAATATCTATATAAAAAAATTTATGTTAGAAAATCGACAATCTATAAAGTAAAGTATCTCCACATCTATATCTATGAATGAGTTCATGTAAGACAAGATTGACCGGCTTGGGTTGGATTCAATTTTTAAAAATTGCAACGATTAATTGGTTAGTTGGAAGGAATTTCGTTCTTACAAGTTAAATGCTCAGTACCCAAGCAAGCTTAATCATAATCAAGTGCTTTCTGGGTCGTCTCGAACCTTGTAATTGGACCTTATCCACCCCCAATCTTGAAATTGGTACATTCCATACAAAGGATTTACTTGTTACTAATAGAATATAGACCCGCCTTCCTTTTCTTTAGATCCCTTGTTTTACTCCGATAGTATCCTAAATCAGGCTGATGCAGAGGAAATGGCTGCATTTCGATACTATTAAAATCTGACTTATTAGTAGGTCACATCGCTTATTCTAATGGATCTTACGGAGCCTGTTCATGTACAATATGATCGGAGCTGATCATAGAAAAAAGTCTCTTCAAACAAACCCGCCTATCCTCACTCTAAGGTAGGGGATTTTTCATTTACGGGGTGGTTGGAACAAAGACACATTAATTAGGTTGTGAATTCCAATGTGGCAGATAAGGGTATATATCCTTCTGCATGGTCCAATCAATAGTTCAAGTCACACACTCCCATAATCCATTTTTTCGTCGTAGAATTCCCCTCAACATAGAGTATAATATTCGTTATTTGACAGACTAGTGAAGGGAAATATCCAAAGATATGTCTTATTCTTTTCAAGAATCCATATTTCTAGCAATGAAATACTATTCTTACTCCTCAAGTGAGAAATAGAAATATTTAATTACAAATTTTGTGATATAGATTCTCTATAAAGGACCCGAAATACCTTGCTTACGTATCATTAGAAAATGCATTAACATAAATACGGCAGTAAGAAGAGGTAATACAAAAGTGTGTAAACTATAAAAACGCGTCAAAGTGGATTGTCCCACACTAGCACTTCCCCGTAATAACTCTACTAAAGGAGATCCTATTACAGGAATAGCTTCTGGTACACCTGTTACAATTTTGACTGCCCAATAACCAATTTGGTCCCAAGGTAAGGAATAACCAGTTACCCCAAAAGATGCGGTCAATACAGCCAGAACCACACCGGTAACCCAAGTTAATTCGCGAGGTTTTTTAAAACCCCCAGTGAGATACACACGAAATACATGGAGGATCATCATTAGGACCATCATACTTGCGGACCACCGATGAACTGATCGGATTAACCAACCAAAATGAACTTCAGTCATTATATATTGAACAGAAGCAAAAGCCTCAGTAACAGTTGGACGGTAGTAAAAAGTCATAGCAAACCCTGTAGCTACTTGTACTAAAAAACAAGTAAGTGTAATTCCTCCTAGACAATAAAATATATTGACATGAGGGGGAACATATTTACTGGTTATATCATCTGCAATCGCCTGAATCTCGAGACGTTCTTCGAACCAATCATAGACTTTATTGAGATAGGTAAACGAATAGTACTCCCCCCCCGAGAACCGTATATGAAAATTTCATCTCGTACAGCTCAAACAAAAAACCAAAGTATTGTTTTACTTGGAAGGGCGATGGATTTGAAACTTTGTAACCAACCCCCCCTTTTTCACGTCTATGAGGAGACGAGTTATTATTTGTGGTTATAATGCTAAAATATCAAGTCGGCTCATTGATCGTTACTGGCCTGTTGAATCTTCTATTTTCCTATTCACCGCTTCTTTATCTGTGATTTGTGATTTTCATTGTGTCTACTCGAGGTTTACTCTTCTTTTTTTGATAGGAATTTTCTTGTTAAGAACCTATTAATCGATTGAAACCTCAGATTCATACTAGAACCACGATGATTAATTAAAAGTACAAAATAAGTCCAAAGATTCTATGAGTAAGAACCATTAGATGATCATTTATTCAATGAATAGATATAATAACTCAAAATAAAAAGAAAGTTTTATCCTTTGATCAAAATCATCAATCAATAAGAAGGGAAATTTGTTGAAAAAGAAGAAAAAACCCTTTTGATTTAGAACTTCTAACACCCTTTGGCAAATTTTTTTTATAGCCCGGTCGCGGGGTCTGAATAGTAAGTAGGAATCATAGTTATTGATTGGGATTTATTTCATATATTCCGTGCTCCAGATACTAGAATAAATATCTGACGATGAAAAACCATCTCTATAAAGATGACAGACTCCTTCTCTGTACTACCAATAGGATCAATTAGAACAAGTCACACACTCATATTCCGGAAATACAGAAAAAAAGAAATTCCACGATCGAACTACCAATAAAGAGATAATGGGATAAAAATACGAAACCAAAATACTTTACTTTGTATTCGTATTAAAAATCTAAGAATTGATCTTTCTTGCAAGAATCTAATTCATTGAAATTCCATCCAGTAAAACGGATGAATTATAAATTTCTAAAATAATAGATAGGAATACTGCAAATAGAGCCATTGCAACACCCATCAAAGGAGTGGTTCCCCATCCAGGAGCTACTTTACCATATTCTGAATTCAATGGTTTTAATAAACTACCTACAGCAGTTTGTCTTGGTCCCGATCTAGAACCGCCCTCAACGCTTTGTGTAACCATAAATCCTCTTCTTTATTTATTCATTGAGATCTGTTGACTTTGTATACCATTCCGTTGTAAATAAACGATCTTATCATAGATCCATAGAGCCGTGGTAGTCTTTGAAGTTATATAATAATGGAAACAGCAACCCTAGTCGCCATCTCTATATCTGGTTTACTTGTAAGTTTTACTGGGTATGCCTTATATACTGCTTTTGGGCAACCCTCTCAACAATTAAGAGATCCATTCGAAGAACACGGGGACTAGTTGAAGTAATGAGCCCCCCAACATAACATTGAACATTGGGGGGCTCATTACTTCAATTAATAGGATGAAAAATCATTTCATCTTTTTAGTTGGAACTTTCGGCGGTTCTCGAAAAAAGATAGCGAAAAAAATTATCCCTAGAGTCGAGACTAAGAGGAAGGTATAAACCAATGCTTCCATAAATTTGATCATGCTTTACAATTATAGCTTCCATACCTGTTTGTTGTGAATTATCCCCTGGATAAAGAAATACGAACAAGAGTCAATGAAAAGATTAAAGAAAAGATGCCAATTTATATTTCCACTTCCACATTAATCTATTCTATATCAACTAAAAAAAGAAAAAAGATAAGAGAGAAATCTTGTATTAGACTACCTGTCTTCTTGTCGTTGGATCTCCAAGTTTTTGGAATGCTCCAAATTCCACTTGAGCATCCAAATCCGGGTCAATACCAGCAAAAACATCCCTAAACAAGGTTCTAGCACCATGCCAAATGTGTCCGAAGAAGAAGAGCAGAGCAAACGATGCATGCCCAAAAGTAAACCAACCCCTTGGACTGCTACGAAAAACACCATCTGATTTCAAAGTAGCACGATCTAATTCAAAAATTTCACCTAATTGAGCACGTCTCGCATATTTTTTCACAGTCGCAGGATCACTATAACTGACTCCATTAAGTTCGCCACCATAGAACTCAACAGTTACACCGACTTGTTCGACACTATACTTCGATTCTGCCCTTCTAAACGGAACATCGGCCCTAACAATTCCGTCTCCGTCTACCAAAACAACCGGAAATGTTTCAAAAAAAGTAGGCATACGGCGTAAAAAAAGTTCACGCCCTTCTTTATCTCTAAAAATAGGATGCCCTAACCAACCAACAGCTATTCCATCCCCGTTGTCCATTGATCCTGCTCTGAACAACCCCCCTTTTGCCGGATTATTCCCGATGTAATCATAAAAAGCTAATTTGTCGGGAATTTGCGACCAAGCTTTTGATAAACTTTGATTTTGAGCTAATCCAGCGCCAACTCTTCGATATATTTCTTGCTGAAAATATCCCTGATCCCATTGATACCGTGTGGGCCCAAATAATTCGATAGGGGTAGTTGCTGAACCATACCACATAGTTCCCGCAACAACAAAAGCGGCAAAAAAGACAGCAGCGATACTACTGGAAAGCACGGTTTCAATATTTCCCATACGTAATCCTTTATACAGACGTTGAGGTGGACGGACACTAAGATGAAATAGGCCTGCTAATATGCCTAAAGTGCCCGCTGCAATATGATGAGAAGCTATTCCTCCCGGAATAAAAGGATCAAAACCTTCTACCCCCCACGCTGGATTTACAGGTTGTACCTTTCCGGTTAGTCCATAAGGATCGGACACCCATATTCCAGGACCATACAATCCTGTCACATGAAATGCGCCAAAGCCAAAACAAGCCAACCCTGAAAGAAATAAATGAATTCCAAAAATCTTGGGCAAATCCAAAGAAGGTTTTCCTGTCCGTTCATCACAAAATATCTCTAAATCCCAATACACCCAATGCCAGATAGCCGCTAAGAAGCACAACCCAGAAAACACAATATGTGCACCGGCCACACCTTCGTAACTCCAAATACCCGGATTCGTTATAGTTCCCCCTGTAATACTCCAACCGCCCCATGAATTGGTTATTCCTAAACGAGTCATAAACGGTATAACGAACATACCTTGTCTCCACATTGGATCAAGAACGGGATCAGAGGGATCAAAAACTGCTAATTCATATAGAGCCATCGAACCAGCCCAACCAGCAACTAAGGCTGTATGCATTATATGGACAGAAAGCAAACGACCGGGATCATTCAATACGACGGTATGAACACGATACCAAGGTAAACCCATGGAAATACCTCTTTATCAACGAAAAATAGACACTATGTAACTTTATTGCATTAGCAAAAACTATGCTATGAACCTCCCCTTTTTGGAATTATCTTCAAGAAAGGAGTAATATTTGTTCTATTCTTTTTTTTAGTAAAAACGGAAAAATTTGGTTCCTAGTAAGAAAGAGAAGCAGATCTATTCTATACCCGATAAGGAACAATACGCAATGGGGTTAATCCCATTTTCGATCAACAAATGCATCTATATTTTTGAATCATTCAAAAGAACTATTCGGAATCGTAAACATTTTGATCGATTTATGACTCAAATATGATAAAAGACAATATTATTAAGCCAATAAACGCATTGTTACGCTTCCATATCAAAGTCCAATATAGTACTTAATTCTTTTTTCTTTCATTTTATGCCTATTGGTGTTCCAAAAGTACCTTTTCGAAGTCCTGGAGAGGAAGATGCCTCTTGGGTTGACGTATAGTGCGACTTGTCAGATATATTGGGTCATATGGGATTTCCCCCGTTCTCTCCCCCAATTGAGATATCCTATGTTTCGGCCAAAAAAGATTGAATTACCAATAATTTGGAACGTGAAATGCAATTTGATTTGAGGGATATTCAAATTCATATTAGCAATTAGAATAATTTATGGTTGAATTTTTTGGAACACTAAAATGAAGTTTTCATAAGTAAAGTAGTAAGGCTCCAAAACATTTTGAATTTATTTTTGATTTATTACTACGTATACCCATAGATAATAAAAGATTATTATTGAATAATATTCAATATATTTGAGAGTAATAGTAATCTCAAACTTTTTACTTAAACTAGCGAGGAAAGAAATAAATACATGTTTAATATTTTCAATTGATAGAAGATATGAAATCAATTGAAAAAAAAAAGACGTAATATTATTGCCATTTGTCCTATACGTGCAAATCAAAGTTGGGCAGATTTTTACTCGGAGTAGAGCATAAACCTAAAAGAATTGAAAAGACCTTTTCAGGAACAAGAAAAGAACATCGTGATTAAAATGAAATTGCGAAGAAGCAATGCATCAATGATAAGTTAATTCGATATGTTTAATCTTAAAAAGAAAGAGGGCTGGAATCTACACATTGAGTCGTTTTTTCTCAATTTTTGTTGAACCGTATGCATCAAAAGGTGCATGTACGGCTCTTACGGGATACAAATTTGATCCTAATCAACCGACTTTATCGAGAAAGATTACTTTTTTTAGGCCAAGAGGTTGATAGCGAGATCTCGAATCAACTGATTGGTCTTATGGTTTATTTGAGTATAGAGAATGATAACAAGGATTTGTATTTGTTTATAAACTCTCCTGGCGGATGGGTAATCCCGGGGGTCGCTATTTATGATACTATGCAATTTGTTCAACCTGATGTGCATACAATATGCATGGGATTAGCGGCTTCAATGGGATCTTTTATACTCGTCGGTGGAGAGATTACCAAACGTCTAGCATTCCCTCACGCTTGGCGCCAATGAATTTTTTACGAAAAAAAGACTATGCATGAAATTAGGAAAATTTAGTAATTTAGTAATAATAGCATGGCACATCGAATTCGATATACGAATTTTTTTTTTTCAAAACATTCAATTATATATCGAAAGAGTAGTATGAAATTAGTAGGAAGGGTCTTCCCCATTTTAGCTTCGCTATTGTCGGGACTCATTTTAGCGTCACAAACCTTTTTTTAGTGAAGACTTTTAAAAAATTCCGATATTTATATTTATTGATATACTTATGAATATACTTTTAAAAGAGTAAAAATAAAATAAATCAAAACTTTGGGATTGCTGAATCACAGAGGAGATAAATATATAAAGCAACGGAGCCATCATAGTATTTTGGTTGGTAAGTAACTACTCTGAAATCGGAAAGGAAGGATGGTAATTGGATCGTTTGACGATGTCAATCCGATAAACCTTATAATTTCTATATATTTTCTATCTTTTAAATTGATGATTCTTTGATGGAAGGTCAAACTGAATTCCATTCGAGAGCCGTATGCAATGCCTAAAGGATGCCCGTACGGTTGTTCTATACTTTCTTTTTTTCTTTATCTCTTTCCATCTCATAATCGAGATAGAAGAACCCTTTGTTCCATCATCAGGGTAATGATACATCAACCTGCGAGTTCTTTTTATGAGGCACAAACGGGAGAATTTATCCTAGAAGCAGAAGAACTACTCAAATTGCGAGAAACCATTACAAGGGTTTATGTACAAAGAACGGACAAACCCTTATGGGTTGTATCCGAAGATATGGAAAGGGATGTTTTTATGTCAGCAACAGAAGCCCAAGCTCATGGAATTGTTGATCTTGTAGCAGTTGAATAAGAAAAGAAATCAAAATAGCATCAAAATTGCAGTAGGAGGAATAAGTGTCACTAAATTGACAATTTTGATTTCTTTATTTAGTTATTACCGGATTCAATAATATCTTATTCATCCATTCCATGGGAAAGTAATTCATAATTAGCCGGTTAGGATCAATCTAAACCAACCCATTCATTATGGATCCAATTCAACATGCCAACTATTAAACAACTTATTAGAAACACAAGACAGCCAATCCGAAATGTCACGAAATCCCCCGCTCTTGGGGGATGCCCTCAGCGACGAGGAACATGTACTAGGGTGTATGCGCGACTCGTTCAGATCATTTCTAATAGAAAGAAGGAACTCCCTTTTCCAGTATCAAAGATCAAATTTAAATGAAAATAGAAGAAAAGGGGAAATCGAAGAAAGAAGTACGTACGTTCCCTATATCAAATTAAAAAAGATCTATTGGATTCTTCCATTGGATATGAAATTTATGGTTTGCATTGGTGCAAATTGAATTCACTCCATTTTCAAAATTGAAGATGATAAAAAATTCTTCATTGGTAACGAATGTTTATCCATTAAGCGAGCAACTATTATTTTGAAAACCCAATTTGACTATGAAAAACGGACTAAGAGGGTCAGCTACCCCCCCAGCAAATCTTCATAATTAAATATCGTTACTGTATAAGTAGATTTCATTGTGAAAGACTTTTTACTAGATCATGGGTAGAGCAAAAGACTGTGAACTGTACAAGTTAGCAATAATATTCATTAAATGAAGTTGAAGTAAAGGGCTCCGGTGTATAGAGAGGACCTCGCCGTTTTAGAAAGAACCATAGAAACGATGGAACCCACGATTTACCTTTTATATATATAGGCATTCAACTAAAAATAATAAATTGTATCGATACTAGGTATCAAAAAACGAAAACAGAAAAAATATTCTATTAAAATAAATTCAAATAAATAGAAATGAATAGGAATAAATAAATCGTGGGCGGGAAGGTTATAGTAGCAAAAGCCATTGGAATTCTTATTTTATACATTGGAAGAATGCGTGTTGTTATTACTAAACTAGTAAATTGGAAAAGAATAACTGAAAGAAAGGAAATCCATTAGTTATTCATTAAGGTTTCATTTAGTCAATGACCAGAATTACACGAGGATATATAGCTCGTAGACGTCGAACAAAAATTCGTTTATTTGCGTCAAGCTTTCGTGGAGCTCATTCGAGACTTACTCGAACAATTATACAACAAAAAATCAGAGCTTTGGTTTCGTCTCATCGAGATAGAGATAAGCGAAAGAGGGATTTTCGTCGTTTGTGGATCGCTCGGATAAATGCAGTAATTCGTACGACTTTTGTATCCTATAGTTATAGTCATTTTCTACACAATCTGGACAAGAACCGGTTTCTTTTTAATCGTAAAATAGTTGCCCAAATAGCTATATTAAATAGGAATTGTCTTTATATGATTTCTAATTCGATCAAAAATAACTAAATCAATTTTTCAATTTTAAGGAAAAATTTGAATTGTAAGTTCGACTATTGAAAATGCGATTTTCTGGAGAATGAACTCCGGGAAAGTAGAATAAAAATTAGTATGATAAAGATAAAGGCGCTGAAAATGAAACGAGCAACCAAACACGTCCAATAAATATCCAATACAAAAAGATTGCTTCTTCGACGATTTTTTTTTTTTTTTACGATAAGTAGGAGAAATCCAATCAAGATTAGATTGGATTCTCGAATTCTTCGAATAAAACATCAAACTCTATTTCAATTGTCGAATTTGAATTTGGATTCAAATTGAAGAGGAAAGTAAGCCTACTTTTTTTATTTATTCCGGATTCTAAGACCATTAGCTCTGGCAGTCGATTCGTTTCTTTCAAATTGTTTTTCATTATTAAGAAAGGGTAATAAAGATAAAATACGAGCTTGTTTTATAGCAATAGTAATTAATCGTTGTTGTTTTAAGGTCAATCTATTCACCCGTCTGGATAATATTTTTCCTTGTTCACTAATAAATCGACTAATTAAACTCATGTTTCTATAATCAATTCGATCCCCCGATTGGATCGGGGGCAAACGCCTACGAAAAGATCGTTTGGATTTCCGAAAGATTCGCTTGGATTTTTCCATACTTTGTTTATTCCTTATCTCGAAAATACTATTTCAATCCGATCCAAAATAAAGAATTTTGAATTCAAAAAAAGATTGGTTTTTTTTTGATTTTGAGTTAATTCAATTAAACTATTAAAATCTAGAATAATAGGGTCTCTCGAATAGAGAATATGTCCTTTTTTTGTTCCTGATATAAGAGTGATACACAAATAAAAATAACTTGGAGTTGGTTTATTTCTTTATCTCCCCGTGAATCGTATGTTTGTAACAATAGGGACAGAATTTTCTCAATTCCAAGCGACTCGGCGTATTGTGTCGATTCTTTTGAGTAATATATCTGGAAATCCCTCTTGATTCCTTATTAAGTCCGTTTCGAAGACAATTGCTACATTCCAAAATAACTGTTACTCGAGCATCTTTTCCCTTGGCCATGACCCTCCTTTAGTTTGAGTTTTTGATTCAATCAACTCTTCTTATTTGCTACTCTTGAAGTAACTAGCAAAAAGAAAAATAAATAAAAAAAAGTTGCTAAGTTGAAATTATGAAAGATTTCGTTCCAATCACAATACAATATAATAGAGTAAGAAATAGTAAATAGAATTTAGAATTCATTTTTCATGGAAGAAGGGATTAAAACAAACCTCTATTGAATTTAGCTATATTGAATTCGATTCGAAGTATAGTATATAGTACACTATTTCACTTTCCTATCTTGTATTCCAGTTTTTTCATAGACCCCTTTCTGTTCTCACTCGATTTTTTAGAAATCGAATTGAACTTTTTAGAAATCAAATTGAACGCTGAGCTCAAATTTAGTCGAGGTTGAAGTCATTTTTTTTTCTATCTTTCCTCCGTTCTTTATTTTGTCTCTAAGTATCTAATTGAATTTTGGATAATTCAAAAAAGAGGGGAAGGGATTAGTCATAGATTTTTTGATTATATCTCTAATCTTCTTCACCCCTTCCCATCTTACTAACTAAACTAGTATGAAAAAAAAGGAAATGTCAACGCATCCGGGAATAAACGATTGATCTCTATCAACAAACCCGCTAAAGACCCGAACCAGAGAGTACTTAGTACCGGTGCCACGGAAAGATAGGTTTTTAGATCTCGCATTTTTAATCCTCCTTCTTTATGTTTTAATGTTTTATTAAAATATCTAATGGTAATACATATCGGATATGGAAGTATTTGAGATTCCTTTGTATTTTACACGGGATTCCTAATTTCCATGATTGATTTAAGAGAATAAAAAAGAGATAAGATTCTACCTTTCTAAAAATAAAAAAAAAAAGTACCTTTCTTCCCCTCCCCCCAGTATTCCCTCGTTCTTTTTTACGATCAGTTTGTTTGATATTCCTATGTATATAAGCATCTTATTATAATAATAGAATATATGTTATATTCTCTGAATAATATTATATTATTACGAGATTATATTATTACGAGATTTTCTCGTAGATAGGAGTTAAAAGAAATAAAATAAATATCAAGAAAAATTGTCTATGTTCCTAAATTAATAGGAATGGAAGGAATGGAAAATACGGTTTTTGAAAACAAGACGGGGATTCTCTACAATGACAATGTAGACCAATTGAAAGAAAGGGATGTAGCGCAGCTTGGTAGCGCGTTTGTTTTGGGTACAAAATGTCACGGGTTCAAATCCTGTCATCCCTACCTGTTACTTTACTTATGAGAAGTAACAAGGAATCAATTTGAATCGATTCAAATCACACATACATTTTTTTTATGTTATTCTCTAAGATATTTTAGGTATTCAAGATAAGATTAGAGTGGGGGACAAAAAAATCCTCTTCTTGGCTGTTAACTATTGTGATAAGAAGACTTTTTATAAGAAATAATAAAGCGCTCTTAGTTCAGTTCGGCAGAACGTAGGTCTCCAAAACCCGATGTCGTAGGTTCAAATCCTACAGAGCGTGATTCTGGGCTTGATTAATCTGAGAATTATATGCAAATTCAAATAATTGAGCAGAACAGTAATCTGAATTTGACCTCCTGTTAATTTTTTTTAAGAAAAGAGGAGGTCAAATTATCAAAAAAAAACTGTTAATTAATCAAAGGTCTAACTGATCACCACGTCTGTATTGTAAATATGCAGTTACAAATAATCCCGCTAAAGTAATAGGAATTAGACCTAAGACAATTCCAAATAGAAAAACTTCAATCATTTCAATCTTTTTCTTAAAATAGACAGGAAAAAAGAGAGGTACTATCTATCACGAAATATTAATTCGTAGTGCCAGGGAATCTCAATGACCAATAATTGTAAATGCATCCGGTAATGAACTATAGAATCTCGGAGTACCGGAAAAAGATTTCTTTTTCGTTTTATGAGTTGTGCTCATTCGATTAATTTCAAATCAATCGTATCTTGTTGAGACTAATAAAGAGAGCTGAGGTTATAGTTAAAGCTGCTAGTAGAAAACCAAAATAACTAGTTATAGTAAGCATGAAGGGGCTAAATGAAATATGTTCTTTTTCTACATATGTTTAGAAAACATTTCCCTAAGTTTGAAGATAAGACGATAAGAAAAAATAGCAATTGAAACGAAAAAGAATAAGTTCAATTGTTAGTTGTTAATGCATGAAGTAGTCATTACACTACTACCAAAAGACTAAGGGAAGTAGAGTCTAAAAGGGGATAAGTTAATCATTTTGAGCATCTACTCTATTTTTATTTTGTCGATCTTTTGTTTTATCTTATCTATCAAATCGATTTATTAAAATAAAGAGTGAATTTAGACGTTATAATACCCCCTTTTTCTCTTCTTTGAAGAGATTATGTGAATGAACTCAGTACTCAACTAATAAATAAGGAAAAATAAAAAGAAATCGAATTGATTCAAATAAAATTCAAATAAACAAATCAAATAAGGTAGTCAAATTCCATTCGTAGACCAGTAATCCTTATCATTTTTTTTTCTTTTCTAGTTTATCGATTGTTTCCCTATTTTTTTATTATAAAATTTCAAATTTATTATGAATAAGAGAAATCGATTTTTTTTTAATCAATACTCTATACTCCTCTTACTTGTTACTGTACGAATCAGCAATTCGCTTTAAATGGAATAAAAAAAAATGAAAAAAAAAAGATTTCAAGAAAACCTTTTCTACAGTTTAGAGGTATAAACTGGAAATTTTTGAATTTCGCATCAAATTGAATTGGGGAAGTGGAAATAGGATAATTTAACTGCATTTTTTTTTTATAAAAACTAAAAACCAACCCCTTGTATTCACATTTTACCTAACGTTAGTTTTCCGGTTCGAAACCACTAATAATATAATAGAGAGAAATAAACCTTATATAAATTTAAGAAATTTCATCTCAAATCATCAATTCAGACTTCTACATTGACAAGGAAAAGAAAAAAGAAATTATCTACTAGTCCTCTTCCATACTGATTCAAATTGCGTTGCTGTCTTATAGGAAGGATAGCTATACTGATTCGGTATACTCGAAAAAAGCCCTTGGTACAATATTGACGATCTAACAAGGATGAAAAAACGATAGTGAATTTCCATTTACTGATATCATCTTTTACAGAATCGACCCCCCTTTAATCGTACAAGAATATGCGGAGCTCAGCATGTCTGGAAGCACAGGAGAACGTTCTTTTGCCGATATTATTACCAGTATTCGATACTGGGTTATTCATAGTATAACTATACCCTCTCTATTTATTGCGGGTTGGTTATTCGTCAGCACGGGTTTAGCTTATGATGTATTTGGAAGTCCCCGCCCAAACGAATATTTTACAGAAAGCAGACAAGGAATTCCATTAATAACTGGGCGTTTTGACTCTTTTGAACAACTTGATGAATTTAGTAGATCTTTTTAGTTTTAGGAGGAACCAATGACTATAGATCGAACCTATCCAATTTTTACAGTCCGATGGTTAGCTGTTCATGGACTAGTTGTACCTACCGTTTCTTTTTTGGGATCAATAGCAGCAATGCAGTTCATCCAACGATAAACATAATCAAAATTAGAGAGATATGACACAATCAAACCCGAACGAACAAAATGTTGAATTGAATCGTACCAGTCTATACTGGGGGTTATTACTTATTTTCGTACTTGCTGTTTTATTTTCTAATTATTTCTTCAATTAATAAAAAATCAAGTAAGAGAAGAAAAGAGACTGGTAGAATATGAAATATTAATTAGGAATTTGCTTATCTCATTCGGAAGGATCGCATCTCAGACTTATCTATGACTGTATGTGTCTCTAGCATGACAACTTGATGAAATGGCGGAGGAAGCAAGATAAATGGCCGATACTACTGGAAGGATTCCTCTTTGGATAATAGGTACTGTAACTGGTATTCTTGTGATTGGTTTAATAGGTATTTTCTTTTATGGTTCATACTCAGGGTTGGGTTCATCTCTGTAAGAATCTAAAATAATCTAATAATCGTATGAACTAAGTTGGAGACATGAAAGCTTAAGAACTCAAGGGATCCCTTGAGTTCTTAAGCTTTCATAATAGAATATATTTATTATTTTTATTTCAATTTGAAAATTCAAATTATATTTGAAAAATGTCATTCATTGATTTTGAACATCTATTATTGAAGCATAGTATCTATCTTTCAACGTTAGACTGAAATTACTTGATTTCGTTTTCCTAAATGAACCAATTATAATATATCTATTTGACGAGTACAGATATTATTCAAATCCTTTCTTTTCTATTCTGCACTTACTTATTATCTGAAGTTTAGTATTCTGTATTCGATGAAATTGTCTCTTTTATTAGAATAGAAAACTATTAAGACATTCTCTGATAAAAGTAAGAGAGTCACTCGGTTCAATTTTGATTGAAAAAAAAATAAGAGATAAAGTCAAAAAAAATTTCTTTATAATATTCTTACTTTAATAATATTCTTACTATGAATAGGAATAGAGTATAAGTAACTCCCAATGACTTCGAAACAAGCAAAAACGGGTTCATAATTTTTGATCATGCAGAACACTAATAAGAATTGGATTCCTTTTCCTTTCCGAAGGTGAGATTTATCAATTTGCAAATCTAAAAATTCATTTCGGATAATTGAACCTTCTCAAACTGTTTCTTCTTTAGAACCAAAAAGATTTGTGCTAAAATAACAGATGCCAGGAAGAACAAAAGACCTTGGACACGTAATGGATCTTGAAGTACTATTTCAGCATCCCCTTGACCAAATCCACCCACATTAGGATTACTCGTTAATGGCTGATCAAGTTTGATAGATTCGCCCTCTGAAACGAGAAGCTCTGGCCCTGGCGGAATAATATCAACCACTTGACGCGCATCTAACGTATCCGCTATAGTTATTTCGTATCCCCCCTTTTCTTTTCGTATGATTTTACTTACTCTACCAGCCGCTGTAGCGTTATAAACCGTATTGTTACTCTTGTTCCCGTCGGGATAAATTTGACCCCTTCCTCTGTTCCCCCCCACATATATGGGATATTTTAAGAAGTGAACATCTTTATTATTAGCGGGATCCGGGGAAAGAATAGGAAAAGTTATTTCACTATATTTCTGACCAAGAATAGGACCTATAACAAGAATATTTTTTTTAGTGGGTCGATAGCTCTGAAAAGAAAGATTGCCTATCTTTTCTTTCATCTCGGGTGAAATACGATCCGGGGGTGCTAATTCAAATCCTTCAGGTAAAATAAGAACAGCACCCACATTCAACCCCCCCCTTTTTCCATTAGCAAGAACTTGTTTCACTTGCGTATCATAAGGAATTCGAACAACTGCTTCAAATACAGTATCAGGAAGTACTGTTTGCGGAATCTCAATATCCACGGGCTTATTAGCTAAATGGCAATTGGCACATACAATACGCCCGGTTGCTTCGCGCGGATTTTCATAACCCTGCTGAGCAAAAATCGGATACGCATTTGAGATAGATGCTTGCGTGATGATATATATCATAAACGATACGTAAATAGATTGAATAATTTCTTTCTTTATCGTGATCCAAGAAAAAAAAAGGTTATTTTGAATTTGCATAGTCCACTCATTGATCCCAAAAATTTCTACAATAAAATGAGGTAGGTCACTCGGATAGTTCCCTATCCACAAGTCTGCTATTTACGTAAATTCTTTTACGCGAATATAAAATATTCGAGGGGAAATCTCCGTAGGTTCGAAGGAGTAGGTACGTCTTAAAATGCTTTGCTCATGTGCAAAGTAAGAAATATTCGAGTTGGATCAGTCATTCATTGAATGATAAATCACTACAAGTGATGGAGATAGACGATTTAAATCATGGAAGATCCAATATTTAAAAATTGTGTCTATAATGACTGGAAAAGTAGAAACAAGGCCAGATATAATTTTCTCATTATGAACAAATCCAAAATCTTTGTAGACATAGCCAATCATTAGTTCCCAACCATGGGGCGAATGGAATCCGATACATAAATCAGTTAATAAAAGAATAGAAAAAGCTTTTATTGTGTCACTTAAATTATATAGAAATTCTTGAACCCAAGAGTTAAGAATAAGAAGGTCTTTATTACCTAGAATTGAATAAGCACTAAAAATAATGAAACAGATTATATTTGTCGAGAAGTACAAAATCATATGGATATGATCCTCATTGTTTATCTTTATCAATTGGAGCGTTTCTTTGTGGATTCCCATATGAGCCCTTTGCAACCCTATTTCCGGGTATTCTTTTATTATTTCGTCCAATAGGAAGAGTTCTTCTAATTCGATGAATTTTTCTATAATACTCTTTTCTTGAATATCAGTCAAAAAAGTTTCGGATTGTGTAGTATTCCACCAATCAGTAACCCAAGATTCAACACTTTTCTTAAATGAAAGAGAAACCCACCAAGGCAAAAATACTATAGATATAACAGAAAGAAAAGGGAGAAATGCTTTCTTTTTTTCCATTTTTTCATCTTTCTTTGAATTGCTAATGAACTCGCCGCATTCTTCGAATCTATGCGCTGCGATCTACTATTTTTATCAAACATAAGTTCTATTCTAAGGCATCGACCCCCAAAATCTATTCCTTTTTTTTTTATTTCCCATTCATTGATTATGAATCTAGAAAGAATATAGAATAAGAAAGAGTCGACTTTAAATGAAGAAATAATAAAAATCGTGTTTACAGATAATCATAATCTAATTGATCCAATTTGAAACTGCTTCGCGTTCTCGATGAATGCTAAAGCCCAACGAAAAAAAAACAAACATTTCAAGGAATAGTATTCCGATTTCGACTTAAAAGAACTCCCCTTGTTCTTTTTTTATTTATAGAAAAATTTGGATTTGCTATTTCATTTCAAAAAACTTCAATTGGTACGCGCAAAAAATAGGCCAATTTGACAGCTTTTTGCTCAATTTCACCCAGGGTCAAATTCTCATCAGTACGCGTCAATGGAATGGCTCCCTGTCCTTTGATTTCCATATAAAGGATACGACGAGGATAAATGCCCTCTTTAACTTCTATTCTGATCGACTGAATATCCTTCATACGGAATCGTAGGAAGATGCGACGCTTTTTCCCAGGAAATCCCCAACGAAAAATACACACTATTCCTTCTTTTAGATCGAATCGATCATAGCCACTCCCCACATTCCACGAAATTGTACACCACAAATAGGAACTAATAAAGAGACCCGCGATCCCGTAGAAGGACATCACGATCCCTTGTGGAAAAAAAACGATTTGCTGATATGGAACTAAAGATATAAAATTATTACCGAGATAGCTGGAAGTTCCAACTAAGACGAATCCTACTGAACCTAAAAAAAGGATCAAGGCCCATAAGAAATTACTTAGTTTTCGAGACCCCACTAGACGTTCTATCCATATATGTTCGGATCGCCAACTCATATTAGATCTAGTTGCATTTTTTTTTTTTTATTGGAATGGAGAAACTTTTTGTTTACGAAGTAACTCTCATCAACTAGTGCCATTCGGCATGTAACCCTTTCGATTAGGAATAATCGGAGGAATTCGTCGAATGGGTTAGGTATAAAATAAAAGAATATCCCTTTTTTAGGATCTTCTAGAAATATCTACATACATCTAGATAGATCGACTTTCCGTTTCAGGCATCTGCCTCGATTCCAACTATTTGGAAATAATTCGAAACTTATTTACCTATATTGTTTGTATATTTCGAGTATCTATTTACGGATATATAAGAGCTGCTTCATTTATGCCCCTATGTTATACCATAACATACTCTACTAAATGCACATCTTAGCTATATCTAAGAAAAAAAATGGATGAGATTTGAACCCATAAGATCTAAGAAATCTTGTTTTTTTGAACATGAAGAAATAAAGACGCTATTGCAATTGCCGGAAATACTAGTCCTACTAACGGCACAAAAATAGAGGGTAAGCTATTGAGAGTTGTCATAGAATGGGTACCTCGATTGAATATTTAGACCTGTTATTACTATAAACATATCTTATACTAATTCTTAGTATTATTCTATACTAATTAGTATATCGAAGTGAATATTCGATATAATAGAAATAATAGAATAGAAATACAATTCTATATATTCAATATATTCTATATATCTTATTATCTATTATTATCAACTAGAAATCAAAATGAAATAGAAAATCGAGAAATTCGCGAGATTAAATAAATTGAAATTAATTCAATACATTCAATACAATATTATCTTATTTCTCTTTCGATATGAACGATATAAATATATGGATGATAATCCAGTCTTGTCTGAAAATGAAATTCAATTCCAATTTTTATATTCAATTTTTTTTTAGAGTTAAAATTAATATCAAAATAAAGAGTTTCTTACGAATTGAATTTCGTAAATTATTCTGTTATAATTTTGAATTCAATCCAACACTACCAGTTATTAGTAAAAAAATAGGGGCTTAGGGGGAGATTCGAGTCGAAAGAAAAGATACTCTATATCGATATTTTCTCTATTTAAATTCGCGATACATACGCAACAAGAAGGGAAGACGACCTTCGGTTTCTTTTTCTTGCCTAATTTGAATTTCGCAGAAAAAAGAATTTTCTTTTTTACTTATGTTGTTAAAAGAGGTTTCTTTCCCGACCCCTAATCAGGAAGACCATTAAACAATAAAGAATTTTTTTAGAATTCTTTATAAAAAGAAAAATGGATTTTGACTTTGATTCCGATAAACTATCTATTAGTTTTGCTCGCTACAAGGAAAGAAAGGAACTAAAAAAAAATGAATTTAGGATCCGGTTAATTGAATTTTACTTCCAAGGAAAAAAGGAGTGAAGCCTAAATAACTCACTCAGAACACCCTTTAAAGGATTACGTGGTACGATTGAATCGAATAAGCCCTTATGGAATAAATATTCAGCCACTTGTGAATCCTCGGGTACTGTCTTATTCAATGTTTGTTCAATTACTCTTTTACCTGCGAATGCAATGTATGCATTAGGTTCGGCGATAATGATATCGCCCAGCATTCCAAAACTAGCCGTCACCCCACCAGTAGTGGGAGATGTAAGGATTGATACATAGAATAACTTTTTATGGGATTGATAATCATACAAAGCAGCCGATATTTTAGCCATTTGCATTAAGCTCAAACTTCCTTCTTGCATACGTGCTCCTCCCGAAGCACATACTAGAATAAGAGGTAATAATTTTTTGGTAGCATACTCGATTAAACGGGTGATTTTCTCGCCTA